TGATAGATCAGATATTGTTATTCATAATATTGATCCTATTCAGTATCATCAGGATCAATTCATCCCAATGAATTTACAGGAGTTAAATTTCTCATCTCTATGGGATTACATCCCGAGTTATTGCGAAGAAAAAAAAATAAATAATGAAATTATGGAAGTCAATATTCTCGCATTTATTGCTACTGCACTGTTCATTCTAGTTCCTACTGCTTTTTTACTTATTATCTACGTAAAAACAGTCAGTCAAAATGATTAATTTGAATCTTAATTATTAGTTCTTATCAATCCTTTTTTCAATGATTGAAGAAATGAAAGAAAGGGATTAAAAGAAAATTCCAAGTCTTAAATGAAATGATCTGGTTGGAATCATAAAATGTGGTAGAAAGGACTATATATAGTCCTTTCTACCACACTTTAGAGTATTTTATATTATCTAATATTGTATACAATGATATTATCATATAAAGTTGTATTGTATACAGATATAGACTTTATCTAAATGGAGGGTTTATATAGATCAATTTACAATATGTATGTATATGATGTATTAGATGTACATCTAATCTAAATAGTAGACTAGTACATCGAAATAGCAGTCTAATTCTATTTCTTTTTTTCGCTACATCCACTCGATTTCGATCAACCCAAAATAATCGAAGGCCAATTCTTCTAATTCCTAGGTTTCTTATAATTTTATATATAGGTTCCGGGATCCATCAAAAGAATCAATAGAGGAAGAATAGTATAGGAATATATTATAGCAAAAGAAAACAAAACCAAGGAATTTTTTTGATTTCCCATCCCAAGAAGTCATTGATTGAGCCATTAACAGATCATTTACGAAGTTCTATGGTAACTTCTTCAGATTTTGAAAGGAAGTAGATTAGTAAAGGGGACTCGGACCATTTTTCATGCTTAAACATGACATGAGATGAGTCAAAAAAGCATAAAAAAATCTCTAGGAGTCTAAAATGTTAAATGTATGATATGTGGTGGATCACTCAGCGGAAGAAAGATCAAATTTTATTATGTGTAGAACCTCTTTGGACAACCACTAGTCACTTCCAGTAGAAAGTAAGTATCGTCGTAATCTAATAGCAGAACGATTTGTTCTTAGAACAGTGAAAGTAAAGAAAGAGAGAAACAAATAAAGAAAAAACTAGGGATTGGTTTTTTCTCATTGTAATATCCATAATTCTGGTAAGAACAGGTTTATCCAAACAGAATATTTAGGAGGAATTCGGTTGGAAAAAATTTCCTATCATGCGTAGATTTGAGTTTTGAAATACAACTAAACTATAGTAATCATTCGTTGTTTGATCGAATGGTTATTATTCATTATTGTCTTTCCAGTATAATTTTGAAAGAAAGACAAGCTTTTTAAAAATAAAGCTTCGAAAAACGATCAATGCAAAACGATCAATTAAACAATTGATACAATTCGATTACTCAATCGATTACTCAATCGATTACTCAATCGATTACTCAATCAATTATTAATATACCTAGAGTCCACTCCTTCCCCATACTACGAGTGAAAGGGAAAATGTAAAGACTACCATTAAAGCAGCCCAAGCGAGACTTACTATATCCATGTGAATTATATCTCCTATTTCTATGAAGGAATTATTCCATTATTGATCAATAATCATAGTAGAATCGATGGCGCAGAGTCAAAATGGGATTCTGACTTAAGGCTATTGATGAACCAATTCAACGAATCCACTCGTAACAGATTCTTTATAGGATTTCTGGTAGAATTGGGAGGTATTAAGTAAAAATATGATACACACACCTTTTCCTTGCAAATTGCAAAGGAATGCTCCTAATGGAACATGTGGGAATAGTAAGACCTATTGTTTGTTTTGTTACCTTTCTTTCATAAGCAAAAATAAAAAAAAAATATACCATCAAGATAGATAACTATCTATTAGATACCTACATTTCCTATTTGATCTAAGCCTTACTGTCTTTCTTTCTGTGAAAGAATGGGGAGACATCACTACCATTATTACATACATTTTTTTTGTAATCCCCTTACACAACCAAAGAAATCTTTTTTTTTTTACTTTGACTTTTACTCTGTTATTCTATAAGATAAGAGCCCACCAACCATCCTGATTGAATGTTTGAGTACTCGGAGTCTCTCGTAAGTATGGATACAAAGTATCTTCAGTCCTTTCCACAACTCCTAAATTGATTTCCCATCAGCCTATCCAATCTAATTCCAGACAGAGTCAGTAGACCCTACGTTAGTGTAGGTAGTGTAAGATAATTAGGAAGTCTTGATAGTCTTTCGTATAATCTTTTCTTCAATCCTAGGAGCAAAAATGGAATGTCCTTTAGGAACCTTTGGATACCAAGATTTCTGACCTCTTACTTTCGTAGTTCTGGAATTAATAAGTAAGCCTTACCTCATCCCTATTGGTATATCTGTTTGGGCCGCTACCCAGAACCCAAACAGAGCCAGATTTTGAGAAAACAACTTACAGTCTTTTAT